ATAGAACAAGATCCATTTTGCATCATATCTAACTGATTCCTTGGTTCGGACCGAAGAAGTAATGTCACTCGATTATTATCAAACTGACTGCAATATTTTTCTGTCCGTGAGGATCCCGCCAGAGCCAGAGCGCCTTCTACTTCTAATAGTAATAATAGTAATAGGCCATGAACTAGATCAGAATCGTTCTCGATGAATCCATAAGAAGTGATCCAATTTTTTTCATCGTGTCTGGATGAAGACCAAAGATCTTGAGCGACCGATCCGGCAGAACAACTCAAAAGATAAAGAAGTATCGTTAATTTCTTCATGCTCGTTCCAAGTTCGAAGTACCATTTGTACAAATAAGAATCCCCTCCCTTACATGATTTCTTCTTCATATAGATAGATATAGGATCTATGGGGCAATTACTTAGAAGTACATTTTGTGTAACAGCCCTTCCTATCTGATAGAAAAGGATCCCATGATCCTGAACCGATCTTATCTGGGATCGAAAATCCCAAGTTTTTCTATGAAGAGCTGATCTAATTGTATTAGTTTCTATAATGGATTTCTTCTGTGTAATACTAATTGATAGGGCCTCATTGATAAGTGCTACAAGATCTCGCGCATTGGAACCCATGGTTATGGACCCGAATCCGTTAGTATGGAACATCTTCTTTTCCAAGTGAAATCCTCTAGTATATGAAAGAATGAAAAAGTGCTTTCGTTGTTGTGGAAGAAGAAGCCTTCGTATCTTAATGCATGTATTTAATTTATTTGGAGCTATTAGAGCGGGATCCACTTTTTGGGGAATATGAGTCGAAGCAATAACAAGAATCTTTCCAGTGGAACATCTTTCACAATCCCTGGAGAGATAGTTCTCTAATAGATCGAGGGATAAGTAATTCGACTCATTCACATGCAGATCATGAATGTTTGGAATCCATATTATGCAAGGAGACATTGCTTTTGCTAATTCGAATTGAAGGGTGATATCAAATCGGTCTATTTTCGTCGTCATATACATAGTTAGCACATTCGTCATAGTTAGCAGCTCCTTATCAATATCAAGGTCATCATTACTATCATCAATATCGTCACTATCATCAATATCGATATCATCAATAGGATAACCTTTAGGCTTGTCATCCAGGAACTTGTTCGGAAATACCGTAATGAAAGGAACATAGGAGTTTGTCGCTAGATATTTGACCAAACAGGATCGTCCAGTTCCTATAGAACCTATCACTAAAATACCTCTAGAAGGGGATAGGGCTAAGCGGAGCGAAAAGGGTTTTCCATGAGGAGATGGGGAATGAAAAATATTAGCCCCACACAAGGTTTGTGAATAAGTGATTGTATGATAATGAGCAAGGAATATCCGTCTTTCTGCTAAACAGGATCTATTGAACTCATAATTCATTAGATCCTTTTGATGAATGTCAACTAAGTATCGTAAGGAAATTGATCCCGGTTGTTCAATCATTTGATAACCAGAGTCATTCTTTGATAAATGATCACTATGAGTCAGACTCAATAGAATTTGATCAATCCTTTTTTCTGTCGTTAAGGTGGAGAACTGAACCAAGAATTCTCTTTCTTCATCATCAATCGAATCACTGTTCGCGACCCAGAATTCTATTTTATCATCAATCCAATCACCGTTCACGTTTTTTCTTTTTCTTATCAATGAATAGATCTCTTTACTTGTACGACTTAGATGTCTCGTATTTCTCGAAAAAATGATTCGATTGATGGGATTTGGTATGATACTTACAAGATCGATGAGATTGATCTTCCAATATTTCTTCTTAGAACGTATTGATTTGACCCCATAAGCGGGACCACCACCCAATAGCATGTTGCCACCAGAAGCAGAACCCCGTATTTCTTCCAGAGAATCTCCTAATTGTTCCAGAACAACTAGAAAGAGATTCTTTAACCAGAAAGGATTCAGTTCAGATGTAGGATACCTATCCAGAAGTTTTCGAAATTCCATCATGTATGATGGAATCATCAAAGATTTGATCTTTTCTAACTCTGTCTGTAACTCACTAGAGGCTCGGGAAACAAAGAGAAGATGTATACGAACGAGATATCCAGCAACAAGAAGAAGGAAAAAGATGGAATAGAGGAACTCCCGAGCATTTGTTGATCTCAGATGTGCCCATATCAATGGAACGGGTGACTCATTATTTCGATGAATCATTTCTTCGGACAGAAGAAGATTCTGTAAACATTGACTCGAAATCTCACTTATCAGAGTCCATTGTGGAAGAATCTTCTGAGGAATTGGCCATGATATATCTGATCCATGCATCATATCATGAAAAATGGATACAAATTTTTGACTACTACTCAGTATCGGCAATGGGTCTGAAAGAGTATCTAAAAGGGTGAAATTGAGATATTTGCACCCTGTCGAAGTAAGGAACCATGGCATATATGTTTGGAACAGATTCCATTTTGAGAGATTTGAAAAAGCACTATCTCGTTGAAAGGTTCTATACATCTGCC